CACAGGAACTGTTTATGATATTTTAAAGAAAGCGGGGGTTTTTACAGAATTTAGTCTTAATCAAATGGAAGTCAATTAATGAATTTAAAAATTTTGAACTATTAAATAAAAAAGAGAGAAGATAAATAAAAAAGAGAGAAGAGGGTGTGGGTGATTCGTAGATAGTTTTGGATCCTTTTTTTCTACTATACTATTTCCCCTCCCCCTCTTTTACTCTATTCAATTCATCCTTTTTTATTATTGTTACCATTACCATAGAATGCGATGTTCTTTAACGATCAAAATCGCCTTTTTTGCTATATCTTTATTGGGATATGGGATATAAGTTTGCTATATCTTTATTGGGATATAAGATAGATAGAAAAAGATGAAGTGAATAAATGAAGGAGTTGGACCGGCGAGACCTATCCAATTTTTACATTACTGCCAATTGGATTGGCAGTTTTTCGTTGGAAATACATCAAATTAACAAAGAAATCGGGATTATTTGCCATTTTGTCCTTAATTTCTTCTTTGTTCTTTTTCGATTTAGAGATATTCTCTAGGGCTAAACCCAAGACAAAGATTTTATTCATTTCTATTTTTTTTTTTTCTAAGTATTCGATTTATTAGATTAATGTTGACAACAGTGTATCGAACAAATATAATTCGATCGTGTATAAACGCATCTCTTTATCTTCCCTAGGTTTGGTTTTTTACGTCAGTCAAAAGCAAATCAACTCAAAAGGGTGTGGGAATTCTACTAATTTCAAATCAAAAAGATGGGTTTATTAGATTGCTGGTGATACACGAGGTTGTTTTTGTGTGAGAGAAAGAAGAATTCTTTTTGTTATTTTTATTGCGATTGTATCTACACATAGTAAATTGGTTTTTTTTTGGGGGGGTTGCTAACTCAATGGTAGAGTACTCGGCTTTTAAGTGCGTCTAGCATCTTTTACACATTTGTATGAAGGAATGGATTCATTCATATCTTCGGTAGGGTTTGTAAGACCACGACTGATCCTGAACTGCAAGGAATGCATGGAAAAAGCAGCATGTCGTATCAATTGAAAATTCGGAGAATATTTCATTCTTAGTAAGCAAAAAATGAAATAAATTCAGAGTTGGGTCGAGTGAATAAATGGATAGAGTCCTAGGAACCCGATTCATTATAGGGAAAGAAAAAGCAACGAGCTTCTGTTCTTAATTTGAACGGTTCTCCGATCTAATTACACGTTAAAAATCTATTAGTGCCAGGATGGGGAAAGGTTTTTCCATGATTATTCATTTTTTTTTTTATGAGTCCTAACTATTAGCTATTGCCCGCTTTGGGTTAGACATAAATGTGTAAAAGAAGCAGCATATTGATAAAGATAGTTTTTCCAAAATCAAAAGAGCGATTGGGGTGAAAAATAAAGGATTCCTAACCCATCTTAGTCTCTTATAACGAATCTAAACTAATTAGATTGAAAAAGAAAGAGAGGATAGAGAGTCCGTTGATGAGTCTATTTGTTTCCGAGGTATTTATTATTGTATTACTAGAATACCTTGCTTTGACCGTATCGCACTATGTATCATTTCATAACCAACAAATTCCTAACTTGGATTCAAATCGAATTTCAAATGGAGGAATTCCCGGGATATTTCGAACTAGATAGATCTCGACAACACGACTTCCTATACCCCCTAATTTTTCGGGAGTCTATTTATGCACTTGCTCATGATCATGGTTTAAATAGAAATAGATCTACTTTGTTCGAAAATGAAGTTGATTATGACAAAAAATATAGTTTAATAATTGTGAAACGTTTAATTACTCGAATGTATCAACGGAATCATTTGATTATTTCGGCTAATGGTTCTGTTCAAAATCCATTTTGGGGCCACAATCAGAATTTGTATTCGAAAATTCTATCAGAAGGGTTTGCAGTCATTGTGGAAATTCCATTTTCGCTACGAGTTTTATCTTCCTTTGAAAGGAAAGAGAAAGATATAGCAAAATCTCCTACTTTACGATCAATTCATTCAATATTTCCTTTTTTAGAGGACCAATTTTCACATTTAGATTATTTGTCACATGTACTAATACCCTATCCCATCCATTTGGAAATCGCGGTTCAAACCCTTCGCTACTGGGTGAAGGATGCCTCTTCTTTGCATTTATTACGTATCTTTCTACACGAGTATTGGAATAGTTTTAGTACTCCAAAAAAGCATATTACCCTTTTTTTAAAAGGGAATTCAAGATTCTTCTTGTTCCTCTATAATTCTTATGTATGTGAATACGAATCTATCTTCCTTTTTATCCGCAATCAATCTTCGCATTTCCAGTCAACATCTTCTGGAGTCTTTTTTGAGCGAATCCTTTTCTATGTAAAAATAGACCATCTTGTTGAAGTTTTTGTTGGGACTGATTTTCTGGACATCCGATCCTTCTTCAAGGATCCGAATATGCATTATGTTAGATATCAAGGAAAATCTATTCTAGCTTCAAAGGATACACCTCTTTTGATGAATAAAT